TCAACTAGAATGAGAAGTTGCAGTTCAAATGAATGCGGGGCTTTACCCAGTTTCACCGAGGGTTTAAGCGGTGATTAGGGACTTTCGGAACTCTAAGCCTTTTAACTATAAGGGAAATCCAGCCTTTGAAACTAACGAGAATCGAACTGTCATTGAAAGCCATCAGATCCAGCTCGAATGGAATCTTTGGACCGGCTAAGCGAAGTTTAAGGAATAACTGAAGCTATCGGCGGAGAAGGATATCTTGATGAAAGGGAAATGGCTATTCCGGATTCGACGTCTTGCTTCGACGTTTTGGAGGAAGGGCTGTTAGGGCAAGGGCTTCAGTTAAATTAGCTTTCCCGTTCGGCTAAGCCGGAAAGAGTTATCTCACTGGCTGAACGAAATAAGGAGCAAAAGCCGGATCTTCGAACTTAAGAGCAGAGAAAACCTACTTCCTTCAGTACGGGAAAGAGTTGCTCTTTCTGCTTTAGGTGCAGCCAGTGACGGGCCTTAGCAATAAGATTAGGAATGGGCCTAAGCGCAGGAAGGGAGCAGGGAGAAGCAGCGGGGAGAAAGAAATCGTCTTGAGGTAGAGGGGTAAGTTACCGACAGTCTCGATCCTCAAAGGAAATAGGCGCTACCATAGTCACAAAAGAGATTCCATATGCACCACCTATCCATCATCATCCCAGTTTTGTTACTCAAGATCACGATTGTCGGGGCACCCTTCTTTAAGACCCAGGAGCGGACCAAAAACAACCTATCTTGCTGCTCCGAGTGCCTACCCCATAGCTGATTTCTTTTTTTTATGCTGATATTTTTTGGGAGAGACAAACCGCATTTTTGGAAGGATTTCCCCGGATTCCTACACGACTTGTTGAGGCAAATCTGTTTTTTATTGTGCCATTAGGCTTTAGGCTGTAGTATGTAATTTTTCGCAGAACTCGAAAAGGAGTGTAGCACTTTTATTAATAGTCGAATTGATCGCCTTTGAGAAGTGGGAAGAGTCTAGGTTGTGAACTCGCGAATCATCTTGCTTTATTTCATTTCCGAGTTCGGGACAAGGAGGGTCATTAGCCATAGGCGCCTTACCACGATCGTAGCCCTCCAGCGCGACGCATCTGTCCCGAGACAGTCTTTCTAGAGCTCTCCTAAACCTTTAATTGGCTTTCAAAGCAGTTAACAGAATCCCTCTCCGAAGCTGCGAACGGACCTCCGCTTGTCAGCTCTGCTGTAATCCTTCTACCCATCGCTTTCAGCTCACCTTGAAGACCCCTAGCCTCTCTACGGACTTAATCTACCCATCTTATCGGCTCACAACCTAGACGGTTGTCTTCTGTACGGGAGGAAGGCTGTCGCAGGGGAGGAACCATTTTGAAGGGGAGGGGAGTTCCACTATCTGAGTTAGGCCGATATCATTAGATAGGTAGGCTGATCTCCGCTTCTATCCTCCCGGGATCAGAAGCAGGCGATGGCGCAAGTGGAGTGAAAAGCTTTGAGTGGAAGGAAGGTCCTTGTTCAGCTCCGCCTATTCATCTCTTCTTTCAAATAGTGAAAGCAAATTACCCTTTTCTAGTTCTCACTCTGTTGTGGGGACCCACCAAGACTGTCTTTCCCTGTCTTTCCTAGTCTATAGGTCCAATCTCATCTGCTAGCGCTTCTTCTGGTCGGGACACATTCATAGATTTCTCATAATTGTTCCTGGGCTTGCAAGTGACTTACTGCTTTTGGCCGTTCTTGCTGTCTTAAGTCGTCCTCTTTCTTTATAATTAATTTCTTTCGTGCCTGCCCGGAGGCTAAGGGGAGAACTGCATGTCCTACTAGTCGGATAGAAGCCTACCCACCTACCAGCCTACCTTGTTCATATCGAGCCGGACAGGAGAGACACTCTTTAAAGTTAATAGAAGCAATTCCTTTTATAGAAAATAGGTGCGTGATTCAAATAGGGGAGTTCCGAACCAGCAGCAAGCCCTTTCTCGCCCTTTCTAATGTCCTAGGCGAAGGCAGTGCAGGCCCGGAGAGATCCCATTTTTTTTTATCGCTCCACATAGCTCACGACCCGGCACGAAGAAAGATCTTAGATGGGCGGATGCGAATCTGGATCTATCAACGGAGCAATGGAATTCAAGTCGTAGCCGTGTCTGACCCCCGTGATCTTTCTTTCCTTCTTTTGAAGCTTGTTGCCCTTTAGTGATAGTGATAAAGAGCACACCTCTACCTCTAATCTATCCCGCTCACGGTTTTCTTCCTGCTCACCAGGAATGGTAGAGAGAGCTCCTTTCTTATTCCATTTCCGGTGATCACGAACTTGGAAAACGTCCTGCAATCAAACTAAAGAAGAATCCACCCATCTCGACGTTCTTAGGCGGGGACAGGATTCGAACCGGCTTGTGACACCACCCCAGTAAGAGATCAACGAAAAGCATCTTCCGACTAAAAGAAAGTAGTTGAAAACCGAGACCAAAGGAGTGTACTTTACTTAATTAAGGAAGTGTACTTAACGAGGGGCTGTTGAGTAAGGGGGGGGTCGGTATTAGAAGTCTTTTTTCTTTCACGGGCACAAATGAGTAATGGAAGATCCATGTCCCCACCCTAGCCATGGGTGAGAATCTGACCTACCTTCCTTTTCCCCTTATGTCCTGTCTAGCTCTAAAATCGAACTTCTCTAGCGCCTCAAAGAAAAAAAATGGGCGTAGTAACTCAACCTGGAAGGAAGATCCAACAGATATAAGAAACAGATAGAACAGGAAGAGTCGGTGGTGCTGCTAACTGAAGTACGTGTGCATCCCCCTCCGTTCAACCAACGACGTAACAATTCTAATCCGGCATGTCCGGTCTATCTCTCTCATCGAGCTTACGCTTTCGAAGGAGAAATACAATAGGTTTCATGCGGAACGAGAACATTTTTCTTTGGTTACACTCCTTGAAATCCAATCTCCGGTAAAAGGCATAGACCAGATCATCTTTTGATTCTTTCATCTTTGCTTTGAGTTCTCATCCAGCTGTAAATCCTCTACTTGTTGGCCTTGGGAGAAAGAGACCACTTCGGGAACTCTTCGAGGAGGATAGCCACTCTCTTTACTTTATAATCATCTTTTTACACGGCTCAGTGCAAAGCAAAGCTCTTTCGTCGAGATTGGCATTAGTGAGCACTTATCTCAGTATAAGATCGAAAAGAATGGAATGCATTGGTATTGCCTGGGGTGAACTGGTTGAAATGAAAGATAGCATCTTACCGAGCTCCTACCCCTAAGGGTAAGGGTGATCAATTATCCCAGAACCTGATTCCTATGTGTAAGGAGGAGCGGCTGGGACTCTATATAGAAAGATCATAAGCAGTTCTTTCTTTTCCCGAAGCTGGCTAGTCTTCTATTCTTTGCGCTCTCCCCCTTCAAAGTTTCTCATTCTTTCTTCCCTTTTCGCCCGCTTCGCTGGAATCTTGTTCTCTCCATAAGGAGGTTCTATAGTCACCCGATCTCTACACGATGCTGCGGAGCACCTCTTGTAGTCTTTGGCTGACCTGATTGGTGCTTTCGTAGCGGGGAATGCACTTCGACTCCCCCTATCCCAGACAGAATGAAGCTTTCACACTCCTTCTCTATAGTTGATCCATAGCTTGAACAAGACAGCTGCACCAGGATAGTCAGAAAGAAGTAAAGCGCATCCACAACTGCCGCAGAAAGAAGAGGAGCATCTATACTATCTTCCGCAACTTCCGAAAGAGCCACATCAAGAACAAGAGCGGGTACCGCATGTGCCGTAAGACAGGCAGGAATGGGATATATATTTGAAAGAACAATAGCAAGGAGAGGACCAATTCTTCCAGATGAAAGATGACTACCAATGAACCAGGCAGGGACTAATCAAAATAAGGATTCTATTCCATTAGCCGAGGAAAGAAGTAGCAAAGGAATCTCGCTATCGTGGGAGGAAATAAAAAAGTAGGATAGGAAGCTCTATTTGATCTAAGGGATGGCTAAAAGGCCAAATCCAGCTAAGAACAAAAAGAAGAGATCAAGGAGAGGGATATAGCTCTTTTTACGGGAGCTAGACGAGCACTCGCAAGAGAGCGACCGGCAGATCTAAAACTGCTCTAGTAAAGTAGAACGAAAGTAGTCTAGGCACACGAGAGAAAGCAATTCAGGGCATTTGAATCGACGATAGCGAGATACATAGCCCGTGAAGTCTCCCTTTGGACTAAGAAATCGGCACATAGTAGAATCGAACTGATGTAATGGGCGGAACGCTCCCCTACCGATGCCTTAGGCCCAAAAAAGCTTTCTTTTTCCTCAGGGGAGACCAGGAGCCATTGATTGAATCCTTCGAGCTAGTCGGCGAAGGGACCAATGGGTATGATAGAATAGATAGGAATGCCAGAGCGTCAATGAAATTCATGTTTTCCGGTTCTCCATTTATGAATAGAAAAGGTCTTGAAGCCCAAAATAAAGTTTTTTTGGAAAGGAGTAAAGTCAGGCTTTCTTCAACATCTGTACTTGATCTAACCCTTTCTTTTGCTTGACTTTAGTTTTCAATAAGGCGCCCTACCCTATCGCGATAGACCACCTTACTCAAATAGGGGGCATCTCGGGCATTGAAAGCAAGGAGACTGGAAAGGGCTGAGGTAAGGGATCGTGAGCCATAAGCAGCAAGCACAGTATTCAAGTAAAGGCCTTACTAATCTAATATAATATAAAGGAGGAGGATTTGGATCAAGCTCATATTACTATCACATTACTATGTTAGGAGATAAAAGCCATTCAATCCCCGGGAGCTCTTTTTACCTAAAGCGAACGGTCTACTCAAGCTCAAGAAAGTAGAAGTTGTGCAGCAAGTCGGGACTTCAATTCCTATCGTATCAGTTCGAGACAGTCAATTGTATCCCCCTCGACGCGAGGCCATCCAAAAGAATGAAGACGAGCTCACCCTGCAAGAAAACGGATGCAACAAGCAACGATTGAGCAGGGCGAATCCCTTACCCGGAGTCAAAATGCGCTGCGATCTAGCCTCTCTTGGCGCACCTACCTAATAGATAGAGATAAAGCTGAGGTAAGTAGTTAACTGACTAGTGCTTCCAGTCCAACAAGTCTCCTATTTCCGAGTGAATTAGCAAGAGCACGACCCGCGACCTGTTATTCAGCGACATAAGACTTTTGTCGCCTAATCTTCCGTTCCCCTCTACCTATGAGCTCCCAAGTCGGTCATTCCAGGAACAGCACGTCGTCGAAGCGGGAGTGGTGAAATAAAGAAGTCGGAGCTCACTCCTAAGGGTTGGTCGGCTGGCTTGTCATCCCGTGAATCGGGCTAGACGAGTGAATCTAGCCATAAACACTCTTTTGTTGCTTGCGTATCGTACCCGATCCCTCCTTCAAGCATCTCTATTCCCCAGACCGCTTGAAAGAGTAGAAGTCGGCCAGTCCGTAGTCATAGGGCAGCTAAGCTTTCAGGCAAGGGAGGTATAGGATGAGATAGAGAAAGTCTTTCCAGTCCTACAGCTTGAGCAGTAAGTAGTCTTTACTAATTTATACGCGTCAGCGATCAAAGGTCAGCATAGTTGGGCAAGCATGAGGAGATCCAGTTTAGTCCGAACAGTACTATTATCCCGAGTCAAGTAGTAGCCTCATGGAGGAAATGAATATTGAGTGGATGAGATAAGATGTTTATTGAGGAGTAGGCTTAACCCTGCGGAGGAGAAAGACCAGTGAGGAGCACCTTTAGAACCGTTATATGCCCGGCAAGTCCCAGGAAAGCCTAAGTTGGGTAGGTCATTCCGGTATGGGACAAGCGAAGCGATCGGCCGGTTGGTGAGTCTGTCCATTTTGTGGAGTGAGGAAAGTCAGTTGATTCCGTTCCTGAGGTTCTTTCTTCGCAAGAGTCAATGCTAATAACGCAAGATTGGATTAAATACCTGAATGCCAGGCAAGCTCGTCAATCCCGATGCTAGCGAAGCGTCACTTCAACTAGTCCATTCTCGAGGCAAGCCGGTAAGCCACATGAGGCGGCGGCACTTCCATTCTCGGAGGGAGGTCCCGCATGAGTAGAGGCGCGCAGGCAAGCGAATAGGAAAGTAGTCTTTATCCGCGGCAAGCATATAAAGTACCGAACAGCCCGAGGAGTAGGCTTCCCGATGCGGAACTCTATTCCTTTTGCACTTGAAGTAGAGAATCCGAAAGAGTGGGGTCAGTCAGATGAACATGCTTCTCTTCCCTGCTGTCCCGTGCGGGGGATTATCAAACATCCCTGGTTAGGCCCAGTAGGAAAAAGTTGGCGATGATTGAATGATCGGGAAAAGAGGCAGGTGGGGAGGTCTCAGCTAGCTGCTTGAGCCTCCTGGGGGAATGAAACCAATCAGTGGTGTGGATTCTACCCGGGGTTCAACTCAACTAGATGGGGATTCATATCTTGTTTTGAGGTTGATATCGCGGGGAGTCCTATTTCATGCCGGGGAAGACGAAGTTACATAAGTAGTTGATTCGAAGGCTAGAATCTCCTGTTTTGAAGCAGTTAACGTTATGGCGCTCCCGCCCTTGTCCAGTAACCATTCTGAGGGGGGAGCAAGAAAATATCATCAACTCATAAGTCCTTATAGGAGCATACCATATTATCTTTCTTTGCGAATATGTTAATCTGTGAAGCCAACAAGCCCTCTATACTTCACAGCATACATCAAGGATGTTCCGGTTCCCAGAGTTCAGATTGACCATGGAGCATCTCTTAATCTCATCACTCTTCCTGCTTTAGAGGAACTTGGGATTTCTCCAAGCTCACACTGGAGTATCTATATTTGGATATGACGGAGGGTACCAAAGACCTGTGGGCAAGATCAGGATCAGATTGCAAATCGGTGATCTAACTTCGGAAGCGACATTCTACGCTATCCGAGGACGAGCATGCTACAACTTTCTTCTAGGCGGACCACGGATTCATGACAATCATGTGGTCCCATCTACTCTTCATCAGTGCTTCAAGTATGTGGATACAGACAATAAAGTACGTCGCGTGTTCGCAGACAAGAAGCCGGCAGCGAGATCTACTATGCAGACTCAAAGCTATATGTAGATGCCGAGACAGAAAAGGAAGAACCTATCTCTCTCGCCGAGACAGACTCGCCCCCCCTATCGTCTAAGGCTTTGGCAGCGGGAAGAAAGAAACTCGAAAAAAGCCGGCTCCAGCTACCTTTAGCGGCTGTGGGGATCGCTACCTGTGATCTCAGTCGGTTCGGCTGAGCCGTCTCTTCAACTTCTTTAACCGCGGACTCCGGAACACATTCGGTAGGCTGTGTCCCTTCGACACTCTGTTCAGCAGCCTTTTCTGGATTACCAGCCGACTCAGAACCAACTTCTGATCTTTCTAGTTCCTGCCTAACACTAACAGGGGAGGGGACTACCTCTCTTCACCCATATCTTAAACCTTCACCAACGATTTCCAGATTCGACGATTGGAGTATGCATATGCGTCAAAACGACCTGGTGTGCTGAGTTTGAAAGCAATCCCTTATCTTTCTTTTATATTCTTTGACTCCCTCGGTTGCTATTCGACTGGAATTCGTGGTAACATATACAACTCTTAAGAACAAACTATAATTCCTGTTCTTGATTGAATGGAGATGGAATGGAAACACTAAACAGCTGTTTAAAGGAGGTTTACCCAGCTGTAACCTGCTGATTTCATATGAATGGACTCATTTGTGTTGTTGAATTCTTTAATCTACTGCTGGAAAACAAAGGGGGGTGCTGTAATAGAACTAAGTCGTATCACATGAAAGTAGGGTTTGCCTGAAAGCCAAGGAAAATGGCCATAGGAAGCTCTTTAGCTATGGTACAGTCCAAAGCGAGTCTATGATTGGCTTCATTCCATGGTGCCAGGTTTGAGCTACTAACTGAGCTACTCTTTCCAGACAGACAGGGATTCGTTCATTCGTTCTGACTGCACGGCATTCATTCTTGCTATTGCCAGGCCGTTGCTCCGCGCTTTACGACTAGTGCCGTTTACCAGCTCGTTACTCCTAAGCCGGTATCCCCCTCAAGGGAAAGCAATCCAATGCTGTGTCAAGTGCGCTACTGCTTTCTTACCTTCCCTTATACTTATATAAGTAGTTATAGATGCAGACGATATAGCGTCTTATCGTCTTTATTCTTGAATTTAAATATGAATTAGCTGCCTTTCCTACCTTCTTTTTAACTGGAAAAGGGCATTCATATTTGCGTATGAGCCCTTTGTGAACCTTCCTGAAGGTTTTGAATTGTTGTGGCTGGAGATTGACCATTACTAGGTCTCCTTGTTTGTACTCTACAGGCCGTCTCTTAGTGTCTGCCCATTTCTTTATTTTCTTAGCGGCTTTCTCTAGGGCTCTTTGAAATTCTTGGCGAACTTGTAGGCGGCCGGGCTTCGACCAGTGGGGATACGAGCTAAAGTGTGAGGCGTAAGGGGTTGCTGTCCCGTGACCAACTCGAAGGGGCTGTGATGCGGCGCCTCGCTGTGCTGCAAGTTGTAACAGAACTGGGCTACATCCAACAAATGTACCTTACGAAGTATCTTAGGTATTCTTCCAATTCTAATAGGGCGTTACCGTCTGCCCATCCGTTTGTGGGTGGAAACTGGTGGAGAAGTGTAGTTCCGAACCCAAAAGACTTTTGTCCTGTGAACCGCTCACTGATGATGTTCCGTGGAATCCCCCAGATGACGTTCTTTAGGAAATTTCTGCCTCTTCAGCCGTGCAATCTGTCGGGGCTGCTATGAACGTGGCGTACTTGGAGAACCTGTCTACTACCACCATGATTGACCCAAATCCATCCACTTTAGGCAAGGCCGAGATAAAGTCCATGGAAATGCTTTCCCAGGGTCTCCCTGGGATTGGATTGGTAGGGGTTCCAACAGGCCTGCTTGTTTCTGGTGGTCTACCTTGTCTTGTTGGCAAACAAGGCAGGTTCTTACGTACTCCTCTACCTCTTCTCTCATATGGGGCCAAAAGTCTCCTTCTTCGAGTAGGGCTAAGGTACGCCGCTGCCCTGGGTGTCCTGCCCACTTCGTGTCATGGCATTCTTTTATCAATTCTTTTCTTAGATTGCCCCACTTTGGTACATAAAGTCTTTCTCCCTTAGTGTGGAGTAATCCGTTGCAAAATCGGCGCCTTTCCTTCTCGAGCCATTGTCACGAGCTGGATTTGAACCAACACCTCTGGGCCAGCGAACTTCCTTTATTCTAATCGTGACTGACATGACACGGTCCCTCCGAAGAGTACGATGTTTGGCTTGCTGCTCTCCCGGGACACACCACACGAAAGCTTTGAAAAAGCTATTCCCACTGCTTCGGAACAAAGGTGATTCTGTTCATGCTGAAGACGATCTGTCTAATTCTATATACTTCTATATAGACTCAACTTCTATTAGAAAGGCGAACCTAACCTATAGGCCTGTTTTAGCGCAAAGAAGGAAAAAGGAAGGTCAGAGGGTGGAGAATTGCGAGGGGGAGGGCGGCGCCCCTTGCTGGATAGAATATCGAGAAGCACATGGTTTTTGAAGGGTAGCAAACAAAGGAAACCGGTTCCGGGGGGGAGCTTTTGACCTTTATTATTTCATTACATACTCTCTTTCTATGAACCAACTGGCGATCAAGTGGAAGGAACGAGGCACTTCCGACCAAGCAATATCGATTCTCTTCCATTGATCCATCGATCCCTATGCGGAGGAGTGATATCTGGTGGGCCTCTCCTCCTGGGGATTATGAAGCATCAATTTCAAGCTTTCCCTCCTTCTTCTTATCGCTCTGCTTCTAGCTATTCGGATAGACCACACCTCAGAAAGAAAGTCCGCTATTCTATTAAATATCATGGCAGAAATCCCGGAAACGGACATCTATTATCATCTGTCTAGGCACAAAAATAGAATAAGGATAGATATGCCAGAAAGACACGATACGGGGAGCCATACTCTACGGGAGAAGGGCAAAACACTTGTCTCTTCGGGTGGTCCCAGTCGGTAAAAGGACTATGGGGATGGGATTGGGCACGCTGAAAACCTAAGTCCCCTTTTCCCTTCCTTATGATCAAAGATATTTTTGAGTCCAGGAGAAGGATCTGTCGTCTATGCTTTCAACTGATCCTGAAGATTTGAATCGTTTAGCTAGTGTCCATTCCGTGTCTTCTTGTGAGGAGAAGCCGTCATATCCGTTTCCCTGGTTTCTAGATCTTTGTGACGGTTCTATATCTATAGGTTTGATGATTCCGTTTTCTCTCTTTCCTAGGCCTGTTCCAGGTGTGTACCCGGATCGTCACATTTTTTGCCATCCTCGAGACTGTTCACTCGGGAGTGGTTCCCTAGGTCGTTTGAGACCTCTTCGATTCGCATGGGTTTACTGTTTGCTTCTCTAATGGGAACATGTCCATGAAATTGGTACTCGGGGGTTGGGTATGTTTTTCTCTGTTCTCACTATGGTTCTTCCTCCTTGGAATGGGAATTTGACACATCTATGATAGGAGGACGGGACGGCACCGTGATCGTGTATCCACATGCGTCCTTAAAGTGGGTGGAATGTGGTCTTGCACTGAACTAAAAGGAAAATCATTGTGTCACTCTCTCGATTGCATCCCCTTAGTTTAAGGCAAATAGTCCCTAGTGATTCTTGGGTTGACCCGGCATAACCCTTGATGTGATACAAGGGGTAAAGTCTTCTTCGCTTATCCCTAGGGATTCGTGCTTATCTAAGAAGGGAAGAGTTTTTTGGGGGTCTTGCTTGACTAATAGGGGCCTAGTGCTATTGGCTTATTATATTCCCGCATCTGTTCGATTGTTTTTATAGTTGTCGGAAGTCAGAATGGTGCTTTTTTAATGATTTGTCACGTAAGGGAGAATCCAAGAAATGGACTTAGCCATTTTTTCTTTTCCAAATAGGGGGGAAGAACTAAACCCCACCCAGGGACGAGAGTGACTCAACTGCCGCCTAAGGTTATACAATATCAACGCTGCGCCGGCTAAGGAGAGGGCTTGAAGCTCTCCTGTTGTCCCCTATGGTGAAAGGTAGTCCGAGTGGCCTTAGCGGCTACCATTTTATGGAAAGATTGACGCCAGTATAGCGACGAAAGAGGTTCCCGAATGACTGACTTGAGAAGGCCTTGGATCCTTCCCGAATTACTAAAGTAGTGGGCTTGAGGAAGAAGGGCGATCGCCTCACTAAGAGGAAAGCTAATCCGGCAGCGGGGCTCACATTGGGTGGCTTTGGGGAAGCATTCTCCTTTTCTCTTCTCTACACTATCAGAAAGCTATACCCGACCAGTAGTTAAATAGCTTGCTTGCTCCTCCCCCATATCCTGCCTAGAGGCCCCAGGCTTCAAAACCTTATGCCGTGACGAAGAAATTCCAATTTTCAAGGCACGAATGATGAAGAATGAAGAGCTTCGGATGAGTATAAAGCTGCATGCACTATCTTGCATAAGCAGCTTTCAAGGTCTCGTCAGGAAGACTCTCATAGATCACTATTTCCCAACCGCCTACTTCTCAACTGGAAGGCTGTTCCTCGGAGCCTAGTGAGATGCCAGCTATGCTATGAAAAAATAATCTCGAGTTAGGTATGCTGCAGAGGAGATAAGAAAAGGCTCAGCAGAGGGGATCCGGTAACTGTGTTGAATGTGGAGGAGTTGGGCATTTTGCTCGTTACTGTCCCAATGTTCAGACGGACGAATGCTGCTGGGGGAGTGAAGAATAGACCAGCTGAAGATGGAATAGTGAACGTTGTGGAGCCTAGAGCCGGGGAAGCGGATTAATCTCTGTTCAAGTAGGAAACATAGCGGAGGTTCTGAAGCTTAGGAGAGGAGACAGTTTCGCTGTCCTTAGATTGTGTGGCAACGTGAGCCAACGTCAGCAGAAAGGAGGAGGATACGGAAGGCTGTATTCCGAATCTATGTCGGAATTGGCCAGTGCAAAGATGATCATTGATGCTGGGAGTTCATAAGATAGCGTCCACGGAGATGGTGGATTAGTTGGGGCTGAAGCCCTTTTACTTTTAAGTAAGGGCCTCATCCAGAGCCCTATCGAATCAGAATCAGAAAAAAAAGGGCATGAGCAGCGGGCCGGGTAAGGGGTTATAAGGTGCCCCTTCCGCTATGTTGGAGCTGGGGAAGTTAAAGCAGGACGTCTGGTGTGACGTCGTCCCTATGGACGTATTACATATCCTACTCGGAAGACCATGGTAATAGGAGTAGGGTGTTACCTGCGTAGGGAGAACACCGGTTTACTTTTTTTAACGGCAAAGGCGGTTATTGCCATCAGAAGACTTTGGTTGGCTAAGGAGAAAGGTGTTGGCATACCATTTCTGGACGTGGTGGAAGAGTCCATAGAATGCTATGCCTTGATAGCAAAGCCAACTAGCAGAGCCGATGCAAGGATCGGTGGGATGCCGTAGCTTTAAGAGATAGGGGCGGAGGCAATCGGAAAGGCTTTTTTTAGGAAGGAGGCCCCCTCATAGGCTATACCTAATACCCAACCTTGCCAAAGGGCTCTATCTGTTCCAATAGAGAATTGGGAGAATACCTTTCATGAATTCCAACTTCAGCATTGATAGAAGATGGCTGCGGTTATGTACAACATGCGTACCCCAGCTTTGCCAATACGACTGGACGTGACTAATGAACAAATCAAAGAGTACAACTCAAGTACAATTAGTACAAGTACATGAGACATAAGTGACACACATACGCTAACACTCCTCCAAGCGAATGGAGATTGATCATTCCCAGCTTGCTCATCAAAGAAGGGCCCTGCTAAGTCCCTTAGTTAAGATGTCGGAAATATGATTCTCACTAGAGATGGTTGGAGTCCTTATGATGCTTGCCACCACTTTCTTTCTTACAGAATGCCCTTTCCCTTGATATATTGGCGACCTCTAGATCTTTGGCTCGCTCGTGTTTCACCGGGGCTCTCGATGCTCCAAATCCATTTCCTCCAACAAGCTCTTTGCCCACACAAGATTCCCAGCTGTAGTGGGCATCGCCCTATACTTAGCGAAAGAACTTTATTTCACCCTATCTTGCGAACTACATTACTACAATACTACAAGACAATCTTCTGACCGGGGACTTCTCCTACTAGGGAGGGGGATCTGATAATGGCCTGGCGGGTATGAGTACAACAATCTTAGCTGCTAACAGCTGTGGGAGCAATTGTGATAATGACATTGGCAGAGGACTGAACTTCCTGGGTGGATTAGTAGTTGGAAAGGCATTGGCTTGTGTACCCCCCTAAAAAAAGTGTGTGGTACTGATGTGATCTGAATAGAGGGACTTGCGTAAGGTCTTTGCTGCACTGTCGGGTAACTCTGCTGTGGAGCATGTTGTGGCAGTATTGGATAGCTTTGCTGTGAGATACGCTGTGGGGGTCCTGTATAAGACTGAGGAGCTGAGGGTTGTTGGGCGCAAGGGGATCTTGAATCAAAGAATTCCTGTTCGGCAAGCGAAGTAGAAAAAGTATGATTCTTGCTCTTCTCTAGCGGTATCGGCTTTCGGGTAGTGGTGGGTTCAGTCAGTGAAACTCGCATTTAGGCTCGCTTAGTAAACTCGTATCAACTACTCGCCTTCTTAGCTTTGAACTTCTAGCCGCTTTTAAGATTTAAGCACAAGTGCAGAGAATCTTGTTGGGTTTCGGTAACTAGCCAAGCGCTAGTGAAAGTTGTTAAAGCTAAATATTGAAAGCCTAAAGTAGGAACTCACACCCTTAGTCAAGCGAGACGCTTAGGTTCCGGCACTTTCACCAGTACTTGAGCCAGCACCTGAACCGAGACCTAAAGCTGAACCGCTGAAGGAACCTCTTTCCGTTGTTAAAGCAAGTACGCTTTTCAAGCTTTTTCCTTACTATAACGCGCAAAACTCTCTTTTCACTGAAACCAACACGCCTAAACATAAGGTAGGTGCTTTCACTACGCTTTCGACATTCCCTTTCGCTTCCGGGAAAGCGCAGTGGTCAAAGTAAAGTAGTTCAAGTCAGTGCTTTCCTTCCTGTCTGTGAGTAGAGTGTGGCTAAGTCGATTTGGTTCTGGTATCCGATCAAAGGCCAACTGTCTTAGCCATAGCGATCTGGCTGGCCATATTCAGTAGCGTTCGCTGATCTTTTGGTTAGAAAGAAAATAATGGAAGCAGGTGTCGACTCACGTGAAGAGACATGGTTCAAGTACGTTGAGTGAAGAATTGGCTTTAGGAAGAAGAGAGCGATGGGGAATCTAGGACACTGGGAGGAGAAGATAGCCGAAAGGCTGAACGAAGAACTCGCAGTGAACCATTTCGAAGAAAATAGCTTCTGACTGGGCTGATGAATTCAGAGTTGGAAGAATGGAACTCTTGGATGGTAAGACAGGGCTTGGTGCAGCTGGGCTAACTGTGCTTAGTGAAGCGGAAGCGGAAGTTTCATATGCAAGTTCTATATTGATGTAATTACAGCATACTTCTTCTCTTTTAGAAACCTCTATGTATATACTTCTATAGGACAAAAGTACACTACACATCATTTTCGGATTGGGTGGTTTGCAGAGCACCCTGGAGTTCGCTTCACAAGATATGCAGTACTCGGTGATGATGTTCTCATCGCTGATACGTGTGTATCCCAAGTGTACGAGCAGGTACTCCTAAAGTTAGGAGTCACGATCTCAGCAAAAAAGTAGCTGATATCTCATTCCGGCTCAGCCGAGTTTGCTAAGCGGTTCCGAGTGAGAGGGTTGAGTGTGGACCCCAGTCCTATTTCAATTGCTAATCTTGTGAATAGCCATCACCTCTGTCTTGCTATCGCCCCACACTAAAAGTATCCAGTCAGTCTTGTCTTATATACGTATTTTATTTCATTTCGCAATGAAACTCTGCGTGGGCGCCTATCGGCCGAAATTGGATCTCTTAGGTTCGCTGCGCTTAGGATTAGGAGCTGGCTTGGAAGTCTTTAGAGTAGCGATGTTTTAAACTTTTCTCCACTGGTTCTCCTACTCGTATGGTTGGCCTATAGTCTCTCTCGACTCACTGGTTCGCCTAAAGGTTCAGAAATTGGCATT